TAGTGATTTAACTATAAGAAAAAGTTCGAATAATCTCGATGTAACTCAAAAATACAGGCATTTGTGGGTTCAATGTGAAAATTGTTATGGATTAAATTATAAGAAATTTTTGAAGTCAAAAATGAATATTTGTGAACAATGCGAATATTATTTGAAAATAAGTAGTTCAGATAGAATCGAACTTTCGGTTGATCCAGGTACTTGGGATCCGATGGATGACGGCATGGTTTCTCTGGATCCCATTGAATTTCATTCAGAAGAGGAACCTTATAAAGATCGTATTGATTCTTATCAAAAAAAAACAGGATTAACAGAGGCTGTTCAAACAGGTACAGGTCAACTAAACGGGATTCCCGTCGCAATTGGGGTTATGGATTTTCAGTTTATGGGGGGTAGTATGGGATCCGTAGTAGGCGAGAAAATCACCCGTTTGATCGAGTATGCTACCAATAAACTTTTACCTCTTATTCTAGTGTGTGCTTCCGGAGGGGCACGCATGCAAGAAGGAAGTTTGAGCTTGATGCAAATGGCTAAAATATCTTCTGCTTTATATGATTATCAATCAAATAAAAAGTTATTCTATGTATCAATTCTTACATCTCCTACTACTGGTGGAGTAACAGCTAGTTTTGGTATGTTGGGGGATATCATTATTGCCGAACCCAATGCCTATATTGCATTTGCGGGTAAAAGAGTAATTGAACAAACATTGAATAAGACAGTACCTGAAGGTTCACAAGCGGCTGAATATTTATTCCATAAGGGCTTATTCGATCCAATCGTACCACGTAACCCTTTAAAAGGTGTTCTGAGTGAGCTATTTCAGCTCCACGCCTTTTTTCCTTTCAATAAAAATTCAATCAAGTAGAGTCAAGTAGAGTCTTGAGTTCAACTTTTTTTTGTGGCGAACAACTAGTTAGTTAGTTTATCAGAATCAAAATAAAAAAACCGAAAAAATGCATTTTTATTTGGTGACATAAGCTTTAATTGTAGAAAGAATCATAAAGAATCATGCGGATAATTGTTGTTTTTTACCGATATTGCTGATTAGCAATATCGGTAAAAAAACAACAACATAAACAGCGAGTTCTTCCTTCGAATTAGGAGGCAAGGCAAATAAAACGAATTTCGTGTTCTGTTCGCCTCTTCTATATGTATATATTTCAAATATAGAAAATATAGAATCTTGCATCTTTCTATATCTCCCAAGAAGTCCCCTTTTTATAAGAATTCCTGCTCTTGGGTCGGATTCTAACGAATCTTTCAGAGATTTTTAAATTTTTAAGAGACTCTTTTTTTATTAAAAAAGAAATTCGAAGAAGAAGATAAGAACAATATAAGAATAAAAATAAAAGAAGTAAGAATAATAAAGAAAGTGGATTATCATACATACATCTATTTCATGTAGAAAGATGAATAAGTCCGTTTATTTAGTTCGACATTGCTTGCACTTATTCTATATACTCACTTCGATATACTTAGTATACTAATATACGAATTATAATATGAATTATAATTATTATAAGATATCCTTATAACAATAACAGGTACAAATATTAAATCGAGGTACCCCATTCTATGACAATTCTCAACAACTTACCCTCCCTTTTTGTGCCTTTAGTGGGCCTAGTATTTCCGGCAATTGCAATGGCCTCTTTATCTCTTCATGTTCAAAAAAAAAAGATTTTTTAAATCTGATGTGGTCAAATCTCATCTAGTTTTTTTTTTCAAGACTTAGCGAACAAGGATATCCATTTAGTAGAATATTGTATAAGAATAACGGGTGGCTTTCTCCGAACATAAATGAAAAAGATCTTATACATGCGTAAACATGATATATGGACAGACGAATTCTAGCAATTAAAAAAAAATAGGCTGGGATCCGAACTCATGTCTGAAATTAAAGTAAATCTATCCATATGTATGTAGCTATTGATAGGGAATCATATGAAGGGGATGCTTTTATTTTATTATATCTAACCAATTCGATTAATTACTACTAAAAGTTCACATCAGAATAGTACTAGTTGATGAGAGTTACTTCGGAAAAAAAAGTCAAGTGAAATTTTTTTTTGTTATTCCATAAAATGCAACTGGATCTACTATGTATGAGTTGGCGATCAGAATATATATGGATAGAATTTATAGCAGGATCTCGCAAAACAAGTAATTTCTGCTGGGCGTTTATCCTTTTTTTAGGTTCATTAGGATTCTTATTGGTTGGAATTTCTAGTTATCTTGATAAGAATTTGATATCCTTCTTTCCGTCTCAACAAATCCTTTTTTTCCCACAAGGGATCGTAATGTCTTTCTATGGGATCGCGGGTCTCTTTATTAGTTCCTATTTGTGGTGCACAATTACATGGAATGTAGGTAGCGGTTATGATCGATTTGATAGAAAAGAAGGAATAGTGTGCATTTTTCGTTGGGGATTTCCTGGAAAAAATCGCCGCATCTTTTTACGATTCCTTATGAAAGATATTCAGTCCATCAGAATAGAAGTAAAAGAGGGTATTTATGCTCGTCGTGTCCTTTATATGGAAATCAGAGGCCTGGGAGACGTTCCCTTGACTCGTACTGATGAGAATTTGACTCCACGGGAAATTGAGCAAAAGGCTGCGGAATTGGCCTATTTCTTGCGTGTACCAATTGAAGTATTTTGAAAAAAGAAACTGCAAAAAAATGCTTTCTCAGCAAGAGGAAAACCCCTAAGAATCCTCTTTTTTCTATAAGCATAACTTACTTAATTAAAGTTTCTTCAGAACGCCTCGTGGGGCAAAAGCAAGGCAAACGTGTACGTGGCGTTCATAATATAAAACGAAACCTTTTTTGTTTTTGTCTGTCAATTTTTTTTTTCGAAATATTTGATATTTTCTTTTTTAATAATTTGATATTTTCTTTTTTAATAAACAGGGAGTTCTTTCATTTCGAAATCCGAAAAATATTCATTATTGGAATCTTTATTTGAATCTTTCGGGCATTCATCAAAGAGGAGTAATTACTTCGAATATTTGATCAATTAAGATATCTGGAAACAATCTATTTTTTTATTATTTCTTCATTTGAATTCGAATTCGAAGTGGATTCTTCTTCTATTTCTGTATTTTTTCTACACTAGATTCAAGGACTAACCTCTGAATCACAACTAAAAAATGGGGGCTCGATTAATAAATTAATAATTAATAGGCGCGATACCTTATAATAGAACTTATGCTTGATAGAAATATTAGATCGCATAGAGTCAACGAATGAGGTGACAATTCACAGATGAAAAAATGACAAAAAAGAGCGCATCTATTCCCCTTCGATATCTTTCATTTATAGTATTTGTAGTCTTTTTGCCCCGGTGGATCACTCTCTCATTTAATAAAAGTCTAGAATCTTGGGTTACTAATTGGTGGAATACTAGGCAATCCGAAACTTTTTTGAACGATATTCAAGAAAAGAGTATTCTAGAAAAATTCATAGAATTAGAGGAGCTATTTCTCTTGGATGAAATGGTAAAGGAATTCCCGGAAAGACATCTACAAAAGTTTCGTATGGGGCTCCACAAAGAAACAATCCAATTGATCAAGATACACGATGAGGAGCATATCCATACAATTTTGCACTTCTCGACAAATCTAATCTGTTTCGTTATTCTAAGTGCTTATTCTATTCTGGGTAATGAAGAACTTGTTTTTCTTAATTCTTGGGTTCAAGAATTCCTATATAATTTAAGTGACACAATAAAAGCCTTTTCCATTCTTTTAGTAACCGATTTATGTATCGGATTCCATTCGCCCCACGGTTGGGAACTAATGATTGGCTATGTCTATAACGATTTTGGATTTTTTCATAATGATCAAATTATATCTGGTCTTGTTTCCACTTTTCCAGTCATTCTAGATACAATTTTCAAATATTGGATTTTCCTTTATTTAAATCGTGTATCTCCGTCACTTGTAGTGATTTATCATTCAATGAATGACTGAAAAACGAGTCAATTAGAATGTTTCTTACTTTGTACCTAAGCAAAGCATTCCAGGTCGTACTTACCTTACTCTTTCTACCCATTCAGAGGATTCCTCCTATATTCCAGTAAAATTATTTCAGTAAATAGCAAAATCGTGGATAGGGAACTATACTAGCGACCTACCCAATTTTATTGTAGAAATTTTCGGGATCAACGATTGGACCATGCAAATTAGAAATACTTTTTCTTCGATAAAGGAAGAGATTACTCGATTCATTTCCGTATCACTCATGATATATATAATAACTCGGGCCTCCATTTCAAATGCATATCCCATTTTTGCGCAGCAGGGTTTTGAAAATCCACGAGAAGCCACTGGTCGTATTGTATGCGCCAATTGCCATTTAGCTAATAAACCTGTGGATATTGAGGTTCCGCAAGCGGTACTTCCTGATACTGTGTTTGAAGCAGTTGTTAGAATTCCTTATGATATGCAACTGAAACAAGTTCTTGCTAATGGTAAAAAGGGGGGGTTGAATGTAGGGGCCGTTCTTATTTTACCGGAAGGGTTTGAATTAGCCCCCCTCAGTCGTATTTCTGCCGAGATGAAAGAAAAGATAGGCAATCTATCTTTTCAGAATTACGGCCCCACTAAAAAAAATATTCTTGTGATAGGGCCTGTTCCTGGTAAGAAATATAGTGAAATCACTTTTCCTATTCTTTCCCCGGATCCCGCGACTAATAAAGATGTTCACTTCTTAAAATACCCAATATACGTAGGTGGTAACAGGGGAAGGGGCCAGATTTATCCCGACGGGACAAAAAGTAACAATACGGTTTATAATGCTACAGCAGCGGGTATAGTAAGCAAAATCATACGAAAAGAAAAAGGGGGGTACGAAATAACCATAACGGATGCATTGGATGGACGCCAAGTGGTTGATATTATCCCTCCAGGACCAGAACTTCGTGTTTCAGAGGGCGAATCTATCAAACTTGATCAACCATTAACAAGTAATCCTAATGTGGGTGGATTTGGTCAGGG